AAGAACTAGAACCGTATGGATTTCCAAAGACTCCATGGATAGGAACTAAAAACGAGATATCGAAGTAGTTCTGATGATTCAGTATCAGTATATTATCACTTCAATTCGGAGTTCTTAGTTACTTTGACCGGGTGGATCTTAGTGATGGAATAATAAGTAATAATTCATTGGTTGATTGTATCATTAACCATTTCTTTATTTTGGTGCGAGGAACTTACCATGAATCCACTGATTTCTGCCGCTTCCGTTATTGCTGCTGGATTGGCCGTAGGGCTTGCTTCTATTGGACCTGGAGTTGGTCAAGGTACTGCTGCGGGCCAAGCCGTAGAAGGTATCGCGAGACAACCAGAAGCAGAGGGTAAAATACGAGGTACTTTATTGCTTAGTCTGGCTTTTATGGAAGCTTTAACAATTTACGGACTGGTCGTGGCATTAGCGCTTTTATTTGCGAATCCTTTTGTTTAATCCTATTCTATAAACGTGAAAATACGTACTTCTTTTCTTATTTTATTGCTGTCGACTTACCGCTTGCTTCTTCGAATTATATCAAAACTTCACTCCACTTCTTCGTTGAGACAATACTCCGGGGAAGGTCTGATTTGAGGATGAGGAATTAGTAGATCCACTCGCTTTCTCACTTCCCGTCCTTAATTTAATGGAAACCCCTTTTGACTTTTAGGAAGCGTTGCAGGTATTTCGCAATTGACATGAAACCGGGGACCTAATAAGTATCTTATTGGGAACTTCAATTGAAATAAAATAATAATAAAGAATCCATTTTTGAAATTTGAAAATGATTTCAAATGAAATGAATATATTCATATTTAAAATAAGTCAATTAATAAAAAAAAGAAATCAATAATAAAAAAACGGGACGAAGTGATACAAAAAGAACTCTGTTCGATTTTGTTAGTCCTATCTATAAGAGGAGAGCATATGAAAAATGTAACCGATTCTTTCGTTTCCTTGGGTTACTGGCCATCCGCCGGGAGTTTCGGGTTGAATACCGATATTTTAGCAACAAATCTAATAAATCTAAGTGTAGTGCTTGGTGTATTGATCTTTTTTGGAAAGGGAGTGTGTGCGAGTTGTGTATTTCAAGAATAGGCTGGATCCAACCGGCTGCACTTTCTTTTTTTTTTATTTATAAATAGGGAAGAAAGGTGCACGATCTCGACGAATTACTTCTGAATAAATTAAGAAATCATATGTAAGAACCATAGCATTTCGTGACTCATTGGTAAATCAACTTTGATTCTCTATCAACCAATAATGTGGGACCATTAACATGGTTAAAGCTAAACCGCCTGAAGTCCAGGCACAACATGGTACTCTTTCTACCACTACGTTAGTACGGAGATGGTTTCAAAATGAATAGTTGGCAATTTATCCGATATAGAACACTCATATCGATAAAATGATTTGAACCATTTACTGGAAAAATGGGTGTCTCGCCCTTTTTTTATCCAATGCTGAATCGACGACCTATGTATAAAATAAGAAGAATTTTTTGGATTTGAAGAAAAAAAAACAACTTTGCTGACAATTACAGATTTTTTTTGTCTGGTCGGAAGAGTCCTCTGAATATTCTGGTCTTGTATCAGTTTCCATATCTTGGAATACGAACAGAGAAGAGAGGGTAAGCTCATTACATTAAAAGATATGGGAATGCTCATAACATAAGTAACTGAGCGTGAGAGCCAAATGAATCGAAAGATTCATGTTTGGTTCGGGAAGAGATCATGGAAGTGAAGTTGTGAAATGAATGGGAAAATAATCTACTTTCATTAAGTGATTTATTAGATAATCGAAAACAGAGGATTCTGAGTACTATTCGAAATTCAGAAGAACTACGCGGAGGAGCTATTGAGCAGCTCGAAAAAGCCCGGGCTCGCTTACGGAAAGTGGAAATGGAAGCAGATGAGTTTCGAGTGAATGGATACTCTGAGATAGAACGAGAAAAACAGAATTTGATTAATGCCACTTATGAGAATTTGGAACGATTAGAAAATTACAAAAATGAAACCATTCATTTTGAACAACAAAGAGCAATTAATCAGGTCCGACAGCGAGTTTTCCAACAAGCCTTACAAGGAGCTCTAGGAACTCTGAATAGTTGTTCGAACAGCGAGTTACATTTACGCACCATCAGTGCTAATATTGGCATGCTCGGGGCCATGAAAGAAATAACTGATTAGCCCTTTTACTGTAGGCATTATTTTTTTTTTTTTTTCTCCCTTTGTTTCCGAAAAAGAATTAAGAGACACTAATGGTAACCATTCGAGCCGACGAAATTAGTAATATTATCCGTGAACGTATTGAACAATATAATCGAGAAGTCACGATTGTGAATACCGGCACCGTACTTCAAGTAGGCGATGGCATTGCTCGTATTCATGGTCTTGATGAAGTAATGGCAGGGGAATTAGTAGAATTTGAAGAGGGTACAATAGGCATTGCTCTGAATTTGGAATCAAACAATGTTGGCGTTGTATTAATG